AAAGGAGAGGATTCGTGTCGACTGATAAGGAGAGGAGAGGGGGGAAAGGGCGTTCAGTCGAGCAGTCTCAATAAATTTCACTACAGGTCCGTAGGAATGCTGGGCTGGGCCACCTCGAATGGCGTGAGCCGCATGCGGGGAGACCCGCACGTACGGTTTTTAGGGGGATCTGGTCGAAAGACCGGCCGGCGCCCACCCGACTAGAGGGACTGAGAAATTAATAGAGTACAAAACTTATCTTCAAGCTTTACCTTATTTTGATCGTTTAGAGGGCGATCGCGGAGTCACTGAATGAAGTCCTCCGTTTCTTTCGGTTTGGGTTCATTGATAGCAGAATAGCCTTACTCTCTCTATAGGGGCGCTAGCGCTTTACTAATAGAAAAAAAGGGGCCTGAAAAACGTAATGGGCTGTTACTCTAGGCTCGCTTCGCTTTTCCCGTCCCTTTTTGTTTTGAAAAAAAAAGGGCTAACGAGGAAGAAAAGGCCCCACACCTATACAAACAAGGTGTGACGCCCCTTATTGAGAACTCAAGTTTCGCGCTAGGCGCTCACATTTCTTTTTTGGCTTCCCTTCTCCTTTTGCTCATAAGTAAGTAAGCGTTGATAGGAGCAGCAGGAGTATATAAATACAGAAATTTGAGAAATGGCAAGAATCGATAGAGAAAAAACGATCTGGAAAACAGGGAAAGGGTTCTCTACAATGACACTGTAGACTAATTGAAAAGGATGTAGCGCAGCTTGGTAGCGCCTTTGTTTTGGGTAAAGAATGTCACGGGTTCCAATCCTGTCATCCCTACCTATTCTTCTCCTCTGGGCAGTAAGGGGGGATCCATTGAGATCGATTCAATTGGGACATAGATAATCTGTTTTTTTTATGAGACTATATATGATAGTATATGTATGCAGGGTGTAGTATTGGGTTAAAAAAGAATCCTTTTCTTTACAGTCTTATCTATTGTGATAAGAAAAGCGCTCTTAGTTCAGTTCGGTAGAATGTGGGTCTCCAAAACCCAATGTCGTAGGTTCAAATCCTACAGAGCGTGATTCTGTTCTTGTTGCCTGAAGTTGAATGAAAGTTGGGGCGTCAGACTAGTTGAAGAAGGAAGTCCTGTTCTTTAAAGCGACTAAAAGAGTTCTTGAGTTAGAAGCTGTCCACTTCTTTTTATTTTACACTAGTCCGAATGAAAAGAAAGGACTTCATTACTGCATTAGGGGTTACTCGCTACGTACTTGGGCTTTCCCTATCGGGTAAGTAGCATTTCTCCCTTATGGTGTTTACACTTGTAAGAAAGAAAGGCAAGCAAGAAGAAAGTCTTTATGGCTAACTCGTCTAGTTCTTTTTCTTTAAAGCTTGCTTGTGCGCCGTTAAGGGAGTACAGATAGAGTTAGGGGCATATAAGCGACTTCTTTGGTGTCCCCTAGCGGGTAGATAGCATTGTACCCTGATCTTTAGATTTACGCTTGTAAAAAGAATATTAGATCCCCAAACATCAGTTCATTTCTATTTGCAACTAGTGATAGTTGAAAGTACTCGAAGAAGTCTAAGCCTAAAAGAGGCCTCACTTCGAAGAAAGATCAATCTACTTTCATTCAACAAAAGGAGTAAGCGATTCGTCTTCAATTGCACAAAGCGGATAGGATAAGAGTGTGCTTAATGTGTTAGGGCTTTTGTGCCTTCTGCCGTCAAACTGGCCTTGCTTCAACCACTAATAGGAGTATTCCGACTGTACCCATAGTTCCTTAAAGCACTAGAGGAGGCTACTTGAATACCAGTACAGTAAGTCAGTACAGCACTAGCACAGATGCTTTTCATAGCCCGATAGATAGGAACTTCACCCTACCGTAAGGCAGTCTTAAAGACAGATTTCAGCAGGCGTGCGTGTTCTTCTTTGTCTTTAACCTGTCTGTAAGAACTAATAGTAGGAAATTCCTTCCTTATGAGGAGATTTCCTTTCAACTCGTGTAAACTCTCAACTACAGAATTAGTACCCTGAAGATTCTATCTTCCCGAATGAGGGACAAGAACTCAGGACAGTCAAGCCTTTATAGCTCCCTCCTACCTCTCACTTTCACACTGAATAAAGCGGAAAAAGAACTTCCGAAAGGCATGGGAAGACGGACTCTTACTATAAGATGTCCTCTACAGCCTAGCCCGCCCTAGTCTTAGCCATCGATGTGCGCCTTTCAGACTAATGGTTTAACGAACTCAGGCTTACAGTCCTGGTATTATTAACTGTCAAAGGCTTAGTTACCCAGTCATTACGAGTTAAGGGATTACTAGGTACCTCGGAATAGCAGCTCTCCCTGACTAGACAATCTAAACAGCTTGAGCTTCAGTGACACTTCTTTTACTTTTTTGTTATTTCGAAATCTCCAGGGTATGATACCTTATAGCTGCTTTACAGTTACAAGTCATTCTATGTTGAAGTGCCAGTAAGAATAAAAGATTAGACTTGCCTCTATCTGAGGTACGAAGTGACTCGACTTCAAGGTACGAGAGGAGATAAAACAGTACTTTGAAACTCGTACAAACACACAGCCTCAAGTCCCTTGTTTCAGGGAAGAACTGAAGAAGTGAAAAGAACAAGAGCCGCAGGTACGTAGTCGCTTTAGCGAAGCTAAGGAAAAGCAAGAAGAACTGTTATTCTTTTACTATCTTAAGCGCGCTCCTACTCCTTTTGTATCTGTGACCTTTGTTATGGGCGACCAAGCGAATGAGTCATAGAACTCGTCTTCCTCTTATTTTACGACCACTCTAACCGTCCGTCGATGGCAATTCTTCTTTCCGGGCAAGCAATCGAACTCAATCAAGCATCGGAAACCACACTCGCCACAGCACCTGGTTATGGAATAGAGCTCTTGAGTTGGCCCCTTTTTGAAACGAGATTCTTTCAAAGATCTTTGTCTCGGAGAATAGTCACTCGTCAGCCTGCCCTTCCCCTCACGGAGCGGTAACAGAACTACTGGGAAGATCATAGGAGATTTCCCATAACGCGTTGACAGCAGACGATGACGCGCATCTAGATTGGAGAAGTAAGTAGGCCAATGCCTATAGACAAGGTTTCGCCTAGTGCTAAAGAAAGAAAAAAATGAGTTCCTTCTCCTTTCCTTTCAGTCGAGTCACTTCGTACCTCTTTGAATGGCTTGTTCAAGAAGGTCTTTTTTTAGAAACTTGGTGAATCCGGAGAAAAATGCTTTCGAATCAGCTGCTTGATAACATCCCCCTGGTGGTTCAGTCAGTTAAGAAGAAAAGAGGATCTTTCTATAGGAAGAAAGAAGGAAGGAAATTGGCTAACGGAAGGGCTATTCTAGATTTAGAGGGATAACTCCCAATATCTAGAGCCCTACCAGCGAGAAAGGATTCTATTAGGGCTAGCAAGGAAATTCCAGGATCAGGTAATAGTACGTACACGAGGTATCCTAGATATTATAATCACTCGATCTCACTACTGAGAATATGGGCATTCGAGCTTGCCTCTTGGATTGCATCTGCTGGCTTTTTCGCCCGTTTTCTGAGAGCAGAAGGAACTTCTATCATGCTTACAAGTAGCAATATCGTGCTTCTTGGAATACGAATTTCAAGTTTGGTTCTTTCCTCTCCTTTCCTTTCCTTTCAGTCGAGTCACTTCGTACGTCTGTATTCTTTTCGTTTAAATCAAAAGTACGGTTTTCGATGTGTCTTTCTCATATATATATCCATTCTTTTTTGCATCTCCTTGTTTTGCTATTTACTCCGGATCTACTTAATCTTAATCGCTCACTCTAGTATTTTTTTGGCTTCTCTTTTGTTGGATTGTGTGGTGTTGTTTCGGGGGTAGGGCAGCCACTTCCTCTTCCGTCCCCTTCCGACCCATCAAGCTCGTCCTCGTGGTCCTTTGAAATAGGAGTTCTCTTGGAACCGTTTTCGGAAAGCGAGACGGAAGGTAGGTCCGTAAATCCTAAACTCAAATAGTGGATCCAAATTCAGGCATGGTTATATATAAAGCGCCCAGCCCCGGGAATCCGATCCAAATTCCGGGGACACCAACGTCTCAACCGGCTGGGCCGTCTCTGTCGGAATCTAGCCCTTTCAGGGTCTCTCCCTCATCACCAACTGATTCTTGGTTTCAAGGCGCCGAGACCTATTATCAAAACAGGTTTCCAGGTCAGGGCGATGGGGCAGGACCCTCGCAACCACCAACTTCCATTTACCATAATTCAAGCTTCGGGGCGTCTTTAAGGGGGCGCATAGATAACCTGGAAAGGACCGAAAGTCCTTTTCTGCCTCAAAGAGAAAAGGGGGACAATATTAGGAACAGTTAAAAACGGCCCTAGATCAAGCTTCGGATCAGAGTTCGAGAATCCAGATCCAAAGACGACTGCTTTAGGCTGTTTCAACAGATTCTTGACGAAAATCCTCACTTGAAAAGGAATTCGGCCTTAAAGCCGCAAGAAAGAGGCCCTTCTCGATTTCTTTTCGGAGATAGAGGATGAATTGGCAGAAAACTTAGGTTCTCTACTTAATTTCATGCGGAAGAACAGGAGTTGGAGATGGTCCTTGAAGTAAGTCAAAAAAAGTTTCACTAAATGGGGCCCGGATTCCTACTATGTCAAGCGAATTTTAGGGCAGATTAATGTTGAGTTGATGGGCATGTGGGAGGATAATTTTTCTTTTGTATTGATAGAAAGGTACGAAGTAACTCGACTGAAAGGAGAGGAGAGGAAATGAAATAAAGTCATTGATAAAGTAAGCACGTAGTCGCTTTAGCGAAGCTAAGGAGAGGAATAAATTCTTTCTTTTTTCAAATATATGAATATAGAGTTTCTGCTTTATCTGATGATGCTTAACCGCTCGTCGAGCAGCTTTTCATTTTCTTTTTCTTCCCCCGGTCGATGTAAACTGCGATTCTTCATTCATTGTAGCATCTTGCCTTGCTTGCTTTTTCTTTCCTTCTTGGTAAATTTCTTATTAGGGCAAGAGTCTGAACTTAGGGAACGCGGGGTTCACTGCACTCTTAAAAAAATCAAAGCGAGTCAACCCATTCATTACTGGTGATCAAAGTAGATTGATCGGAAGTCTATCCTTTCGTCTTTCTCACCACATTCTCTCCTCAAGACAGCAAACGAACGAAAGGAAGATCTGAACTTCAGCCTAGTACGTACGGTAAGGGTTTCAGAGATCGTGTAGGAAGCTCACTAGATAAGCTCAAAGGTTTCCCCCTAGACCTAGATACCGTCACTCAACCGAGAGAGAAGAGTTCTTGGGTATACATTCCTGAAGTCCAAGACCGAGGAAGTTCTACCTAATGGCATAAGCAGAGGGTGACGCAGGACGCCTACCTATTTAATTAACAAGGCTTTACTTAGCGTAGTAGGGGATGCATAAAAGAACATAGCACGCGGCATAGTCAGGATCTACCTCTCCTAACATATCGTCTCTTTAGTATCTCTGGTTGTTGAAACTAAATCACGCAACGCAGGCTGGATGGAAGATCGACAAAACGTACGCTAAAGTAACCCGAGCTGAAGCTCAAACAACGACATGGTAAACCAAGTGGTTCGGAGTTCCATCTCTCTTTGCCTGAAGCTCTCTTCCTTGAGAGTTTGGACTGGAACAGAAGCTGGAATTGACCAATGGCACTAGTCCCGATGTCTTTTTTGAACACCTGCTACACTTCTCTATTACTATATCTGACCATATCTCGTACCAAGGCTGAAACAGTACCGGGATGAATCATCAGTAGAGGGAAAGACTCCTACTCAGCTCTTCATTGCCAGCTAGCGGTTAGACGTAGACGCTTCGTGTGAATTATTCCACGAAAGCTAGAGTTCAGGTATAGTGAAAGTAACTTATAACAAGAATTTGAACTAGAGTGTGCCCCATTCCTCACTCACGAGCTCTTTATCAGCCCAACCCAAGGAAGAGAAAGTCCGAAAGCAGGTAAGACAGTCCTTACTAGGCGTAGGCTTATAGGAATTTTTCCAAGCACAGACACTTCTCCTATTGAGACTTCTACTGCTTCCGTTTAGCGAACTACAGGCGCTTGAGAGCGCACAGTCGTGAAGGTCAGGTCTAAGGCTTCCGAAAGAAGATACCCAAGGCGTGGATCCGATAACAGCTTCTTCTCTAACAACCGAGTCTCTAAAAGCCATCCCCCCTCTTCATGCCCTTTCCCCCTCGATTATCAATGACTGAATTGACTTTATTTATCAATGACTTTATTTCATTTCATTTCCTCTCCTCTCCTTTCAGTCGAGTTACTGCGTGCCTCTAGCTTCGCTAAAGCGACTTCGTACCTTGAAGTCGAGTTACTTCGTACCTTTTTTTTTTGATATACGAAAAAAGGAGACGAGCTAACAAGCGAACAAGGGTCTGACTCGATCATAGAGAGAGGCTTCCTGAATTTCATTTGTTTGCCATAATCCAAATCCAAAAATAGGGCTTTTGTGAGATAAGGCCACTGTAATTCAAGTGTTCGAGTGATAGTAAACAATCTCGTTCTCGCATTAACTAGACAAGTTGAGGCTGAGGTCTTACACGGGTTATGGGACCTGCCTACCTAAAGGTCATGATTGGAACTTCGATGAGACTCTGTTTTGCACGTCGTAACAAGGTAACTGTAAGGATAACCTTAATCCAAAAGTAGGCATCGACTAAATCGAAAGATTTGGTGAAAGGGATGAACCACCCTTTGCGGTAGGATTGCCTGAACCAACAAGTGGTGTGTTAGAGTGAAGAGAGGTCAAGAAGAAAGGTATCCAAGAGGCTGACCTGTTCGAAAGAACAAAGCCCGACCTCGACCTATTGGCAACTTATTGAGGAAAGGCACACATATGTGTTACAAGATCTACTTGAAGCTGAAGGGGCCATCTATCGGTGGCCGACTTTAGATCAAAAAAAGAGTAGACCTTGTCAGAGCCTACTAACCTATCCAACGGCGCGACCTGATTAAAGGTCCCATCCATTGGGATAAGTTTAAAGACTTTCAAAATCGAATCCTTTTAAGACTGTAAACCATGATCGAGAGTTCAAGGCAAATAACGTAGGATTCTCTTTACTGAATTTAAGATGATGCAAGCTTGCTGTAGATGTTTTGAAGCGAGATTTACCGCAAATTGCCGGCCGAGTGAAGGAGAAATATTGCAATCCTCCAACTAACCGTCGATATTCAGTAGGATCTTGAATAAAATCAAAATCCGTCTTGCTCCATCCATGTGTGCTTGCTATAATATAAAGAGGAGTGATCACAGGCTTAGAATCAATGACTTCGCCTCACTAATATCAACACCTAGTGCTGATAGAAGCGCACGATAACGTAAAGCCACTTGCTCATCTGCAATAACTACATCGTCACCAAGGATTATCCTGGAACAAAGTAGTGGTAGGTTTCACCTGCTTGGCAGCTATCCACACCAGAATATGGTGTGAAAGTGCAAAGAAGGACCATGACGAATACATACCTAAAGGCTAACCCATTTTTTTTGTTTGAAAGTGACAATCTTGTCCCGGTGTGCTTTAACAATATTCTGTTTAAAACACAAACCGGACATAAAACAAGACCATCCCGAGGCAAAATGAGCGCCAAAGAGAGCTTCTACCACAGCTGTCTGAAATGAAAGTGACCACCTATCAGTGGCAGACTTTAAATCAAACGACTAGTATACACTCTTACCGGCGAGTCTATCAAGAGGAGCGTATTGATTATACGTTCCATCCATAGCCATAGGAAGAGCCTTAAGTACGCTCATAACCCATGAGTGGAAAGGGTGCAATATCCTCGGGTACCATAATTAATCGATGATATTCTTGAAGACGGTTGACCCTCAAAGGAGCCAACTTCTTCACTTATAGCATTATCAATTGAATCACGGTTAACCTCGTCAAAAGGATACCGGACATAACCAGGTACAAGAAAGTAGGGGTTAAGCTTGCTATCTCGAAGTGCTGGATGGCTTAGCAGTTCTTTCTTCTATTTTCATCAATGCCGGAATGAGCGCTGTAAGAGGACTTCCCCTCTGTTCGTTCGAGCAGCCTCACACTACTAGAACTATGGTTGAGTGGCATGGAGCTGCTTGAACACAATCAAGTCTGGGAAAAAGACAGATCTTCCAAGGTTATGTGATTGAGAATTCCTTCTGTAATGTGTAATGGAATGTCAAGCTTCACTTCAGGGAGGAGGAAAGTCAGTACCAAAACCAAAGGCAGCATCTTCTATCAAAAATGGAAAATTGGCTATGGAGATTCCAATTCCGTTTCGAGGGCGTGGAATGTCTAATTTTTGGGTAAGAATTTTCCTAGTTTTCTTCTTTCTCACTAAGTGGGAGAGCGATCTCACTTTTTTTGCTAAAGCTGGGCTTTCCTTGGGCATTGGATTTGCTGTGAAAGCTCTTTTCCCTTCGGGGGTCGAACCTAATATGATGAATTCTTCGGATGACTCATCATCTGCACCTTCCGCCTTGGAAGAACGAGCAAATGAACTAATGCAGGAGAATTTAAAAGAAAGGGGGGGGGGGGGGAATCTCGGAGATGGACAAAGGGTTTCCGAAGTTCGTCAAGGAGTGGAAGAGAACTGAAACATCGAAACAAAGGCAGAAGAGTTTTCACTAATAAAATAAAACAGCTGGAAACAGAGGTTAAGGATAAAAACGAGCCTTCCCCGGTGACAAATTTGACGTTCAATGAGATAAAGGAGTCTCTCAGTCTGGTCTGTTTCCAATAGAGAGCTCTTCCCGGTCAGAGAACTTGTTGGGTTACTTGTATCAGACAAGTTAGCCCTACTTCAGATAAAGAGATAAAGGATTAGGCAGGATGAAGCTCCCGGGGTTTTACCATGTCTTCTGAACACGAACTCTTCACTTAGAAATTGCGAATTGCGTAAGTAATAAGTAAGAAGAAAAATGTTAGATGACTATTGTCTATCATTAAGCTATACTATGATAGGTTTAGAAGGCCTCGTTTGTTTGCTAAGCTGTCTGTTTTCTTTTTTCTTGGTCAACAATCAACCACCTATACTCTCATTCTTCACTACTCCTACAGGCTTGACGGAGTTAAGCTTTCTGGAGGGAATCATTTGATATCAATCAAGAATGCCTCAACTGGATAAATTTACTTATTTCACACAATTCTTCTGGTCATGCCTTTTCTTCTTTACTTTCTATATTTTAATATGCAATGATAGAGATGGAGTACTTGGGATCAGCAGAATTCTAAAACTACGAAACCAACTGCTTTCACACCGGGGGAACAACATCCAAAGCAAGGACCCCAACAGTTTGGAAGATATCTTGAGAAAAGGTTTTCACACAGGTGTATCCTATATGTACTCTAGTTTATTCGAAGTATCCCAATGGTGTAAGTCCGTCGACTTATTGGGAAAAAGGAAGAAAATCACTTTGATCTCTTCTTTCGGAGAAATAAGTGGCTCGCGAGGAATGGAAAGAAACATATTTTATTTGATCTCGAAGTCTTCATATAGCACTTTTTCCAATCATGGATGGGGGATCACTTGTAAGAATGACATAATGCTAATCCATGTTCTACACGGCCAAGGAAGTTTATAAATCTACTATGAAACAATCTATCCATATACTGTCTTTTCTACTTTATTTGGCGGGGATCTTCTCAATTACCTATTATCAATACTATTCCATGAAAAAAAATCCAATGATAGGTTGGCTTGTTAACAGAATTCCAAGGGAATTTTACTTTTATATCTGTATATTTCTTTTGAATTTCATTTTTAATAGGGACGTGGCTTGGGCAGATGAGACAGGGTGCTCTTATGACCCCGCACAGCGTATTCCACCGCAAGTCAACCGCCCGTGGATTGAAGTTGAAGAGAATAATGTTTTTGTTCCAGACATTCCTGTATTGGAGCAGCCCTTAATTTTAGATGAAGTAAGACGAGTCGAACTTTATCATAGACTAGCTCCGCATTCTGTCATGCAGGAGCATAGCCTTCAGACTATCGTTGACCTCGTCTATCAACAGGCGGAGGTCGAAAAAAAGATCGAAGCTAGC